AATAAGATGCCTGATAAAAGGATTATTTTGATAGAATAAATCATGTAGAAATCTACTCTTATTATACATTGTAGAATTAAACTACCCTAAAAACATCAAAAGTTCCTGTGCTTCTTACACTTAAGTATAAAAAAGATAAGCTAATTAAGCTAATAGGTTCATACCCTTTTTATGGAAGTATTAATCTTCCTCTTTTTAATTTTAAATAATCCATCTTTTTTTATATTTTTCATATCTTTAATTTCAGGAACTCTAATTTCTATTTCATCTTCTTCTTGACTAGGGATATGAATAGGGTTAGAAATAAATCTTTTATCTTTTATTCCAATTATCAATAAAAATAGAACTCCTTATGAAACTGAAGCCGCAATAAAGTATTTCTTAATTCAAACAATAGCATCAGTAATTTTTCTTATTGCAGTCATAACTAGAGAAATAATAGAATTTTCTATAAACACTTATTCACCTTATTTAATTTCAATGGCCTTATTAATAAAAATAGGAGTCGCCCCATTTCATTTTTGATTTCCCGGAGTAATAGAAGGTATTAGTTGAATAAATTGTTTTATTTTAATAACATGACAAAAAATTGCTCCTTTTATTTTAATTTCTTATAAAATAATAAATAACATATTAATTATAGTAATTTTTATATCTACTTTAATTGGATCAGTAGGAGGGTTAAATCAAAACTCGATTCGAAAAATTATATCTTATTCTTCTATTAGTCACCTAGGATGAATAATATCTGCAATATTAGTAAGAAATAATATATGAATAATATACTTCATAATTTATACCTTACTAAATTTAGCAATAATCAATTTATTTCATAGTCAGTCAATATATCAACTTTCACAAGCATTTTTTATTAAAAATAATCCTCTTATTAAATTTTCTATAATAATTAGAATACTATCATTAGGTGGTTTACCCCCTTTTTTAGGGTTTCTACCTAAATGATTGGTTATTCAAAGATTAGTAAATCAATATTCCTTTATTATATTATTATTCATAGTTATAATAACTTTAATAACTTTATATTTTTACATGCGTATTATATTTAGAGCTTTTATATTTATGAATTCAGAATTAAAATGATTTTCAAATAAAAAATCAGCTGAAACAGCAACATTATCAATAATAATTTCTATTATTGGAATTCCTATTACAACATGAATAATTATATATTAAGACTTTATGTTAATAAAACATTTAACCTTCAAAGTTAAAAATACAAGTAAAACTCTTGTAAGTCTTAGTAAATATACTTACACCTTTAGAATTGCAGTCTAAAATCATAATTTGAATATAAGACTGGTAAAAGAGGTATTCCTCCTATATAGATTTACAGTCTATCGCCTAAGTCTCGACCATCTTACCTAAATTATATTAAGGGGTCATAATATAATATTTAAGATATTGCGACGGTGGCTATTTTCTACTAATCATAAAGATATTGGAACCTTATATCTAATTTTTGGTGCTTGAGCTGGTATAATTGGAACAGCTCTCAGTGTATTAATTCGAATTGAATTAGGTCAGCCAGGTTCTTTAATTGGAGATGATCAAATTTATAATGTAATTGTTACGGCACATGCATTTGTAATAATTTTCTTTATAGTTATACCTATTATAATTGGAGGTTTTGGAAATTGGCTTGTACCTTTAATATTAGGAGCTCCTGATATGGCATTCCCTCGACTTAATAATATAAGTTTTTGACTACTCCCTCCATCTTTCACATTACTTCTTGCAAGAAGTATAGTAGAAAGAGGGGCAGGAACAGGATGAACAGTTTATCCTCCATTAGCGGGAGCTATTGCACACGCTGGGGCATCAGTAGATTTAACTATTTTTTCCTTACACCTTGCGGGAGTATCTTCAATTCTAGGAGCAATCAATTTCATCACAACCGTGATCAATATAAAATCTCCTGGAATAAAAATAGATCAAATACCTTTATTTGTATGAGCAGTAGTAATTACTGCTGTATTATTATTATTATCCTTACCCGTACTTGCAGGAGCAATTACTATACTTTTAACAGATCGAAATATTAATACTTCTTTCTTTGATCCAGCAGGAGGAGGAGATCCAATCTTATATCAACATTTATTTTGATTTTTTGGGCATCCAGAAGTTTATATTCTAATTCTACCAGGCTTTGGTATAGTCTCACATATTATTGCACAGGAAAGAGGAAAAAAAGAAACCTTTGGTATACTCGGGATAATTTATGCTATAGTAGCAATTGGTCTTCTAGGATTTGTAGTATGAGCTCATCATATATTCACTGTAGGAATAGATGTAGATACTCGAGCATATTTTACATCAGCAACTATAGTTATTGCTGTTCCAACAGGTATTAAAATTTTCAGTTGACTAGCAACATTACATGGTACTCAATTCTCATATAGTCCTCCTTTATTATGAGCATTAGGATTTGTATTCCTATTCACTATTGGTGGTTTAACAGGAGTGGTCCTAGCAAACTCCTCTATTGATATTACTCTTCATGACACTTATTATGTAGTTGCACACTTTCATTATGTATTATCAATAGGTGCAGTATTTGCTATTATAGGAGGCTTAGTACAATGATTCTCTTTATTTACAGGAGTAACCTTAAATAGTTATATATTAAAAATCCAGTTCTTAATTATATTCATTGGTGTAAATTTAACTTTTTTTCCTCAACACTTTCTAGGTTTAAGAGGTATACCTCGACGATATTCTGATTACCCCGACGCCTTTACAGCTTGAAATATCATATCTTCTTTAGGAAGAACTATTTCACTTGTAGGGGTAATAATATTAATTTACATTATGTGAGAAGCTTTAGTAGCCCAACGCCAAGTAATAAGTACCTTAAATATTAATTCCTCTATTGAATGATACCAAAAACTTCCCCCAATAGAACACAGTTATAGTGAATTACCAGTGTTATTAAAGTTTTAATGTGGCAGAAAAATGCCATGGATTTAAGCTCCATTTACAAAGGTTTATATCCTTTCATTAAAAATGGCAACATGAGCTCAATTAAATTTTCAAGATGCAGCCTCTCCTATAATAGAACAGTTACATTATTTTCATGATCATACCATAATAGTTCTTACAATTATCACTATTATTGTAGCTTATGTTATAGGAGCTATATTCTTTAATAAAGATATTAATCGAAATCTCTTAGATGGTCAGAAAATTGAAACTATTTGAACTATCTTGCCAGTATTTGTATTAGTAGTCATCGCAATACCTTCATTACGATTACTATACTTACTGGATGAAGTAAGAGAGCCTTCTCTTACTTTAAAAACAATAGGACATCAATGATACTGAAGTTATGAATATTCAGATTTTAAACAAATTGAATTTGATTCTTATATAATTCCATATAATGAAATGGATAATATAGGGTTCCGTTTATTAGAGGTTGATAATCGTACAACTTTACCTATACAAACTCAAGTACGAATTCTCATTACTGCCGCCGACGTCTTGCATTCATGAGCCATTCCATCACTAGGTATTAAGGTTGATGCCACTCCCGGACGTTTAAATCAAACTAATTTCTTTATTAATCGTCCAGGTTTATTTTTCGGGCAGTGTTCAGAAATTTGTGGGGCAAATCACAGTTTTATACCTATTATAATTGAAAGTGTTAATATTAAATCATTTATTAATTGAATCCAAAATATGAGAGAAGTCTCATTGGATGACTGAAAGTAAGTACTGGTCTCTTAAACCATAATATAGTAAAATAACGATTTACTTCCAATGAAGAGATTAGTTAAAATATAACATTAGTTTGTCAAACTAAAATTATACATTATGTGTATATTTCTTAATTCCTCAGATAGCCCCAATAAGATGAATTTTATTATTTTTATTTTTTTCATGTATACTCCTAATAATTAATATACTAAACTATTACCTCTTCACCCCAAAATTTAAATTCTCAAAAGAATCAAAAATCACAACTATTAAAAATAATAACTGAAAATGATAACAAATTTATTCTCTGTATTTGATCCTTCAACTTCCATATTTAATATGTCTTTAAATTGAATTTCAACAATAATGTCAATTATCATAATTCCTATAATATTCTGATTAATTCCTACACGAATAACTATCATATGAAATATAATCACAAAAACATTACATAATGAATTCAAAATTTTACTAGGTACATCCAGTATAAATGGTACTACATTCATGTTCATTTCCGTATTCTCACTAATCTTGTTTAATAACTTCATAGGGTTATTTCCTTACATTTTTACCAGAACAAGTCATTTAACATTTACTTTAACCTTATCTTTACCTTTATGAATTAGTTTTATAATATATGGATGATTAAATCATACTCAACATATATTTGCACACTTAGTACCTCAAGGTACTCCCGCAGTACTCATGCCTTTTATAGTATGCATTGAAACTATTAGAAACATAATTCGCCCAGGTACTTTAGCTGTACGACTCGCCGCAAATATAATTGCAGGTCATTTATTAATAACATTATTAGGAAATACAGGACCCTCCTTAACATATTCAATTCTATCTCTCCTTATTATTACTCAAATTGCACTATTAACTCTAGAATCTGCAGTATCAATTATTCAATCTTATGTATTCGCTGTTTTAAGTACTCTTTATTCTAGAGAAGTAAACTAATGTCAAATCATAATAACCATCCTTACCATTTAGTAGATCAAAGCCCATGACCATTAACAGGAGCAATTGCAGCAATAATAATAACGACAGGCATAATTAAATGATTTCATACCTATAATAATGATCTTTTAATCATTAGTACTTCAGTACTAATCTTAACCATAATTCAATGATGACGAGACGTCACACGTGAAGGAACTTATCAAGGATTACATACATATCCCGTAGTAATTGGATTACGTTGGGGAATAATTCTATTTATTACTTCAGAAGTATTATTCTTTGTATCATTTTTTTGAGCCTACTTCCATAGTAGTTTATCTCCTACTATAGAAATTGGAAGAGTATGACCTCCAAAAGGTATTTCACCATTTGACCCTATATCTATCCCTATACTCAATACTTCTATTCTATTAGGTTCAGGGGTTACAGTTACATGAGCTCATCATAGTCTAATACAAGGTAACCATTCTCAAACTATACAAGGGTTATTTTTTACAGTGTTATTAGGTTTTTATTTCACTATTTTACAAGCTTATGAATATATTGAAGCCCCTTTCACCATTGCAGACTCTGTATATGGTTCAACATTTTTTATAGCCACAGGATTCCATGGAATTCATGTTATTATTGGAACATTATTTTTATCAGCATGTTTATTACGTCATTCATTAAACCATTTCTCTGAATCACATCATTTCGGTTTTGAAGCAGCAGCATGATATTGACATTTTGTAGATGTTGTGTGACTATTCTTATATCTTTCAATTTATTGATGAGGTAGATACTTATCTAATATAAAAGTATATTTGACTTCCAATCAAAAAGTCTGAAATTTTCAGGATAAGTAATCAATTTTATTATAATTATTAGAATAATTTTAATTACAATTGTAACCGTAATTATATTAATAGCCTCTTTTTTATCAAAGAAAAGAATTATTGATCGAGAAAAAAGATCTCCTTTTGAATGTGGGTTTGATCCTTTTAATAGATCACGTATTCCTTTCTCATTACGATTTTTCTTAATTGCCGTAATTTTTCTAATCTTCGATGTAGAAATTGCAATTCTCTTACCTATAATTGAAAGCTTACCTTCATCAAATATTATAATATGAAGAATTGTTTCAGTTAGCTTTATTGCAATCTTATTAGTAGGACTTTATCATGAATGAAATCAAGGAGCTTTAGAATGATCTAGTTAAGGGTAATAGTTAATCATAACATTTGATTTGCACTCAAAAAGTGTTGAATACTCAACTTACCTTAAATAAGAAGCGAATAATTGCAATCAGTTTCGACCTGAATATCTTAGTGTTAACACACTCTTATTTAATTAGTTGAAGCCAAAGTAGAGGCATATCACTGTTAATGATAAAAATGAAATATTTTTCCAACTAAAGGAGCATGATGATCAAAATGAAGCTGCTAACTTCTATTTTTAGCGGTTTAATCCCGTTTATACTCCTATTTATGTAGTTTATAAAAACATTACATTTTCAATGTAAAAATAAAAGAACACTTTTCATAAATATTTAGAGATCTATAAGACCTTCGTGGCAGCTTCAATGCCAAGCTTTAAATAAGCTATCTAAATAATAAATAAAAATTAAAAAAAACAATCAAATAAAAAATAATAATAAATAAGATTTTAAAAAATTATTCTGATATTTTTGAACAATTATTGTTCTACTACTAAATATTGAATATATTCCTTGGGCACCAAGGTACTCACATCACCCTTGATCAAAGCTCCTTAAAAAGAAATTACCAGAATATAAAGGATACTTATAAATTCCGCGAGTACTTAAAAAGGGTATAAATCATATTCTACCAAGGAATGAAGATATAAATAAAACCTTCAATGATATAATAATAGATGAATAATAACAAATTGATAGTTGATATCCTAACAGTCCTCCTATTAAACTAACTAATAAAGCCAACATTTTATAGAAAAAAGGTAAAGAAACTATTGAAGGAATCTTAAATAAAACCCATCTTAATATTCTACCTCCAACAATTGCCATAAACACTATACAAAATATCCCCTTTAATATATATCATCCTTCATCTATAATACCATTACAACTAGAATAATTAAATCTACCACTTATTGAATAATAAATCAAACGAAAGGTATAACAAGCAGTTAAACCTGTTGAAAAGAAATAAAAAAAGAAGCTAATAATATTCAAATTAGATAATAAACATATTTCCAAAATTAAATCCTTAGAATAAAAACCAGCCAAAAAAGGAAATCCACATAACGCCAAATTAGAAACTATAAAACAAGTGGAAGTTAAAGGAAAAAATACTGTTAATCTTCCTATAAAACGAATGTCCTGACAATCTCCTAAATTATGAATAATTACACCTGCACACATAAATAATAAAGCCTTAAATAAAGCATGGGTCAATAAATGAAAAAAAGCCAGCTCAGAATATCCTATAGACAAAATACTTATTATTAATCCCAATTGACTTAAAGTTGATAAAGCAATAATTTTTTTCAAATCAAATTCATAATTAGCTCCTATTCCTGATATAAATATCGTTATACCTCCAATTAAAAGTAGTCATTTTCCTATACCTCTACTAATAAGTAAACTATTAAAGCGAATCATTAAATAAACTCCCGCTGTTACCAAAGTTGAAGAATGAACTAAAGATGAAACAGGAGTAGGAGCGGCTATAGCCGCTGGTAGTCAAGAAGAAAAAGGAATTTGAGCACTTTTAGTTATCGCAGCAAATGTCATCAATCAAATAATCATTAACCCTTCTAAATCCCTAAACATATAATTTATATAAAAAATATAATTTCATCTTCCATAATTCAATATTCAAGCAATACTTAATAAAAAAGCAACGTCTCCTAAACGATTAGATAATACAGTTAATATTCCAGCTCTATAAGACTTAAAATTTTGATAGTAAATAACTAATAAATAAGAAATAAGACCCAATCCATCTCAACCAAGCAAAATAGAAATCAAATTAGGTCTAATAATCAAAAATATTATAGATAGAACAAATATTAAAACCAAAAGAATAAATCGAGAAATAAAAGGGTCTCCCTCCATATAATTATATCTATAAAAAATAACTATACTAGAAATAAATAATACAAATCCTATAAAAATCAATGATATTCAATCCAACAATAAAGTTATAACCACATTTATTGAATTTAAAGATACCACTTCCCATTCAATAAATAAACTAATATCCAATAAATAAAAATATATCCCTAAAAACAAGTTCAATAAAGAAACTATTAATAAACCAATAGATCTAATAAAACAAATATTTAACCGTCAATTAATTACCTGAAGTAATCTATTACATCTTTGACACCACAAATCAAAATTTTCATTAAACTATTCAAGTAGATTATAATCAGTTAAAAAATAAGTCACTTTTTAAAATAATATAATTCAAAGGTAATCAATGTAAAACTAAAACTAAATACTCACGAAAATACCCCGAATTACAACTATATAATGAACTAACCAATTTACCATGCTGAGTATATCTGTATATATATAAAGTATAAGCAGCACTAAAAAATGACAAAAAAATAATTGAAATTATAGTAATCATTCTTCATCTTAAAATACTATTTAATAAGCCAATCTCACCAAGTAAATTCATTCTAGGTGGAGCAGCTATATTACAAGAGCTCAATAAAAATCACCACAAACATATTCTAGGTATTAAATTAATTAATCCTTTATTAACAAAAAAACTACGACTACCTAATCGTTCATAAGTAATGTTAGCCAAACAAAATAATCCTGATGAACACAGTCCATGAGCAAGTATTAATGTATATGAACCTCTTAAACCCCAATAACTCAAAGTTATCAGTCCTGATAATACAATTCCTATATGAGCCACAGATGAATATGCAATCAAAGACTTCAAATCCACCTGGCATATACAAATTAATCTAACAATTACGCCTCCTACCAAACAAATTCCTACCCAGATATAATTTAATTTCATTCCTATAACACTTATAAAAGAAAACATCCGTAATAATCCATACCCTCCTAACTTAAGTAGTACTCCTGCCAAAATTATAGATCCAGAAATAGGCGCTTCAACATGTGCTTTTGGTAACCATAAATGAAAGATAAATATAGGTATCTTAACCAAAAAAGCCAATAATAAAGAAAAATATCTATAAACTCCAATTCTATAATTTTGAATAATTCCCAATATATAAATATTTAAAGTATCAAATAAATCATAAACATTAAAGATTGATACCAAAAGAGGTAATGAAGCAAATAAAGTATAAAATAATAAATAAATACCTGCTTGAATACGTTCTGGTTGGTAACCTCAACCTAAAACAAGAAAAAAAGTAGGGATTAAGGAACTTTCAAAAAATAAGTAAAATATAAATAAATTACTTCTTATAAAAGTAAATAATAAAAATAACAATAAAAACAAAATTCTTAATAAAAAGAAATTAATAAAATTTTTATTAAAATAAACACTAGATCTAGCCAACAATATTAAACAACAAATCCAAAAACTAAGAAAAATTAAACCATATCTGAGAACATCATACCCAAAATAATAACTAAAATTACAAAAACCAAAAACTATATAACCTTCAATTAAAAATAAAAAAGAAACAACAAATAATAACACTGTGAGTATTCAATAATTCAAAACAAAACACAAAGGGGTCATAAAAATAACAAAAAATAAAAATTTTAACATTGTAATATATTAAATGAATTAAAATAATCATTACCATGTCTACGGATTATTGAAACTAAAATAGATAATCCCAAAGCACCTTCACAAACTCCAAAAGTCAAAAAATATATTAAAAAATAAAGTTCAAAATAAAAAAGTAAAACAAAAAATATATAAAAAAATAAGCCAAGAACAATAAATTCCAATCTCAAAAGAGTTGAAAGCAAATGTTTACGCTTAGATACAAAAGACCATAAACCTCTCAAGACAAAAAAGTAAAATATATAATTATAGAAAATTAACATTAGTTTAAGTAGTTTATAAAAACACTGGTCTTGTAAATCAGAATAGAGTAATCTACTCCTTAAACTCTCTTCCCCCCCCCCTTCTCAGAGAAAGATAATATACCTATCCTTAATCCCCAAAATTAAAATTTTTAATAAACTATTCTCTGAATCAGACAAATCTTATCTGTAATCTTAATAACTAGAAATAGTTTAATATTTTCATACATAATACATCCTATAAGTATAGGAATTATTCTTTTACTACAAACTGTTATAATATCTATTTTAATAGCTTTAATATCCTATACTTCATGATTTTCATATATTCTATTTTTAGTGTTTTTAGGAGGTATACTAGTTCTTTTTATTTACATAACAAGAATTGCATCAAATGAAGTTTTTATAAAATATATACACATTACATCCTTTATTACAATTAGAATAGTTTTATTTATTTTATTATTATTAATAGATCCTTTTATAATTACTCTTCCTGTTAATGAACAATTCATAAATAACTCCTCCAATATAATTATAACCTCTCTTTATAATAAACCTTTTTCATCAATCACAGTATTTATAGTTATATATTTATTTTTAACATTGATTGTAATTGTTTCTTTAACCAAATTTAATAAAGGGCCTTTACGACCTATAAACTAATGAATAAGCCATTACGAATTCAACATCCTTTATTTAAAATTGCTAATAGTGCTCTTGTAGATTTACCAACTCCTTCAAATATTTCAGTCTGATGAAATTTTGGATCTTTATTAGGGTTATGTCTCATTATTCAAATTTTAACTGGTTTATTCTTAGCTATACATTACACCGCAAATATTGATTCAGCTTTTTTTAGTGTAAATCATATTTGTCGAGATGTTAATTATGGGTGAATATTGCGAACCATCCATGCTAATGGGGCTTCTTTCTTCTTCATTTGTATTTATCTCCATATTGGCCGAAATATATATTATGGTTCTTATAATTACATTCATACTTGAAGAGTAGGAGTATTAATTTTATTCTTAGTAATAGCAACAGCCTTTATAGGGTATGTATTACCATGAGGACAAATATCTTTTTGAGGGGCTACAGTTATCACAAATCTTTTATCAGCAATTCCTTATTTAGGTATCACAATAGTACAATGAGTATGGGGAGGCTTCGCAGTTGATAATGCAACTCTTACTCGATTTTTTACCTTTCATTTTGTTTTACCTTTCATTGTAGCAGCAGCTACAATAATTCATTTACTATTTCTTCACCAAACAGGGTCTAATAATCCTATTGGTGTAAATAGTGATAGAGACAAAATCCCTTTCCATCCTTACTTTTCCTGAAAGGATATTATAGGATTCCTAGTAATAACAATATTATTAATTATACTATCATTAATTAATCCTTATCTTTTAGGAGACCCAGACAATTTCATTCCCGCAAATCCCTTAGTTACACCAGTTCATATTCAACCAGAATGATACTTCTTATTTGCCTACGCAATTTTACGTTCAATTCCTAACAAGTTAGGAGGGGTAATTGCCCTAGTTATATCTATTGCAATTCTATTTATTATACCTTTAATAAAAAGAAATTTTCGGGGTTTACAATTCTACCCTATTAATCAATTCTTATTCTGATCTATAGTTTCCATTGTAGCTTTATTAACTTGAATTGGAGCACGTCCAGTTGAAGATCCTTATATTATTACCGGACAAGTACTTACTATTTTATATTTTTCCTTTTATATTGTTCATCCATTAATTATAAAAATTTGAGATAACTTATTACAATAACTAATAAGCTTTTAGAAGCAGGTATTTTGAAAGTACAAGAAAAGGAATAATAACCTTATTAGTTTTACTAATTTTTGTACATTAAATGTAAAAAGAAATCATTATAGTTTTTATACCTGAGAAAAAAATTAAATAGTTTAAAGAAACAGGTAAAAATCTTTTTCAAGCTAAATACATTAATTTATCATAACGGTATCGAGGTAATGTTCCACGGATTCAAATAAATATAAATGACACTATAATAAGCTTTAGAATAAAAAAAAAAGAATAAAAGTCCCCTCCTAAAAATAGTACTACAAATAATATTCTCATAAAAAGAATACTAGCATATTCAGCTATAAAAATTAATGCAAATCCACCTCTACTATACTCAATATTAAACCCAGAAACCAACTCCGACTCCCCTTCAGCAAAATCAAAAGGAGTACGATTAGTCTCCGCCAACATTGAAGCAAATCAACAAATTATTAAAGGAAAGGTAACAAATATAAATCAAATTAATTCTTGGTATAAATTAAAATTATATATGTTATACCCTCCAGATAAAATAATAAAAGAAATCAAAATTAAAGCCAGTCTTACTTCATAAGAAATTGTTTGGGCTACAGCGCGAAGCCCTCCCAACAAAGCATATATCGAATTTGAAGATCATCCAGCAATTATTACCGTATAAACTCCAACTCTCGTACAGCAAAGAAAAAACAAAAGAGATAATTCAAAATTATATATTCCAAAGTAAAAAGGTATAATAGACCAAACTAATAAAGAAATAAATAAACTAAAAATAGGAGAAAAATAATAAGGTAGGTAATTAGATACTATAGGAAAAGTTTGTTCCTTAGTAAATAATTTAATTGCATCAGAAAAAGGCTGAATAATCCCACAATAACCAGCTTTATTAGGCCCTTTCCGAATTTGAATATACCCTAAAATTTTTCGCTCCAATAAAGTTAAAAAAGCAACCCCAACTAATACAAAAATAAATATAATTAATCTTTCCAACAATATTAATAACATATCATTAACCTGCAAGTACTACTTGTAAGTTATTCTTACATTTATGAATTCTAAATTCATGGCACTTTTCTGCCAAAATAGTTAATGTCAATCAATAAAAAGAAATTATTTCACAATTTTGGTCCTTTCGTACTAAAAATTGATTAAAATTGGAGATAGAAACCGACCTGGCTTAAACCGGTCTGAACTCAGATCATGTAAGAATTTAAAGGTCGAACAGACCTATAATTTAAGCGGCTACACCTAAATATTATCTTAATCCAACATCGAGGTCGCAAGCCCATCCTGTAAATATGAACTCTGGAGGAGGATTACGCTGTTATCCCTAAGGTAACTTAATCTAATAATCACTAATAATGGATCTTATATTCATAAATCAATGTTAAATAAATAAAAAAGTTATATTTATATTTTTGTCACCCCAACAAAACATAAATTAATATAAAATAATGATATAAGCCCATTTATATAATTTTATGTAAAGATCTATAGGGTCTTCTCGTCTTCCAATAAAATTTTAGCTTTTTAACTAAAAAATTAAATTTTAAAACAAATAAAATGAGACAGTCAGTTCCTCGTTAAACCTTTCATTCCAGCCCTCTATTAAAAGACTAATGATTATGCTACCTTTGCACGGTCAGTATACCGCGGCCGTTAAATACATCACTGGGCAGGTCAGACCTTCAATTAAATTCAAAAGGACATGTTTTTGATAAACAGGCGAGAACTATATTTGCCGAGTTCCTTATTTTATTATATTAATGATATAATAATAATAAACAATATTTTATACTAATTTAATCATTATTACTCAAAATAATAAGTTTAATCTAATATTTTAATAATATTCTAAAAAAAATAAAATTAATTAATAACAAATATAAATTATAATATACTTTTTACTGATGGGTATTTTTAACCCTACAAAAATTAATTAAATAAAAATTTTATAGAAAAATATAGAGCTTATCCCCTATAATTTTTAACTCATTATATAATATATAAAGTAATATAATAATTAAATAATGAGGCTAAATTAAATTTATTTCTTAAAAAACTAGATACCTTTAGAACCGAATAAAGTTTCTTTTCTAATTAATATTATTAATATTTATTCAACAATAAATAAAATATTAAATTAGCTCTTCTAAAATCGAGATCCAAATATATATTAATATAATTGATTAACCCTGATACAAAAGGTACTGTAAAATAAACATACTTATATAAAAATAATATTTAAATTATTTCATCAATTCCTTAACAGTACTAATTTACTATAACAAATAAAAGTTTTTCTTTAGTATACTAAACACAAAGATTTTTCTCATATCTACCAAAACATAAAATAAGTAAGACTTTAATTATCAAATTAAACTGAATTGCACAGTTAAATTTTCAGTGTAAATGAAATGCTTACTATCAAGCTCTAATTTGTTTACTTTCTAGATACACTTTCCAGTACATCTACTATGTTACGACTTATCTTATTTTAAAATAAGAGCGACGGGCGATGTGTACATATTTTAGAGCTAAAATCAAATCAATAAAGAATTAATTTTACTTTTAAATCCTCCTTCATAATGCTAATATAAACATTAATTCGTATAAATATATTTATTGTAACCCATCTCTACTTGTCCATAAATTGCACCTTGACCTGACATATTATATTTTGTATTACTAGAATATTATCTCTAAAAAGATATTCTGATGACGGAGGTATACAAATTGAATACAAGAACAAGTAATTATCTATCGTGGATTATCAATTATAGGACAGGTTCCTCTAAAAAGAATAAAATACCGCCAAATTCTTTGGGTTTCAAGAACATAACTATTACTACCCAGGTTAACCATTCACATTTAAAATAAAAGGGTATCTAATCCTTGTTTTTATAATAAATTTCATAGTTTCAATTACTTCTATTATAATAAAATTAAAATTTCACCTAAAAATTTCATTTTTAAAGAAAATAAATTTTTAACTATTAAACCAATAATATTCATTTACCCCTCACGTATAACCGCGGTGGCTGGCACGACTTTTACCGGAGATATATAGATTACTACATCCAACTTTCGTTGACAAATAATAATTACCACTACAATAAAATTATATAAATAATTTACAAAATAAGTATATGGTATATCTATATAATGAATATTCTAGCAAGAATAAAACTTTGATTTAAAAAGTAAAGACTGTTTTCAAATCCTATTTTTATGCCAGTTAACCTTACAACAATGTAACTAGTACTATTTTTTAAACAATTTTCCCCCCTCCTTTTTTTATAAGCTAAAGGAGGGGGTCAATACTCCCTTAACTTTTAAGTAAAAATAATAGTTTAATAACTTTTTAATGATCTATGATTATAAATTAATTTGTAATTTTAATAGTATTAATAAAATAATTATATACAATAATTCTTTAATAGTTAATACTTTTTATTTAACAGTAATTATAAATATGGCAATTATTTACTTTTTTTTCTTAAAAAAAAAAGTTTTAACCAAAAAAAATATATCATATCTAATATATAAGTTCTTGTTTAGAATAATTAATACCTAATTATTTGTATATTATATAGTTATTCATATCTCAATAATCAGTATAAATAGTTATATAATAAATGATTATAATAATATAA